ACAAAGAATTTACTTGTTATTGTTCCTAATATGGTTTCGCCTCTTTCATTCTTTAGATCCGCTGTTTCACCCCGATAGTATTATAAATTGAGTGAATGCAAAGAAAATGGGTGCATTTATATACCATAAAATAAAATATTCTAAAAAATATTCAAAATATTCTAAGTAGTAAGTAGCTAAAATAGCTAAAAAATCGAATATGGATTCTAATTCTACTACATCACTTATTTTACTGGATTTTACAGGGCCTGCTCATGTACGACATGATTGGATCGAATCATAGAAAAAATTCTTTTTAAGTGAACCAACCTATCCTAAATCTAGTATACGACTTACAAAGGGGTTAGAACAAAGACACACTTGGTTGTGGATTATAATGTGGCGGATAAGCAGATTATATATCTGCACGGGCAAATCAATAGTCCAAGTCAAACACTCCCATAATCCATCTTTTTCTTAGCAGAATTCGCTCCAACTATTCATTATTTCAAAGAAATAATATAATGTAACTGAAATGTCTAAATACATATCTTACTCTTTTCAATAATCCATATTTGTAGCAATAAAATACTATTCTACCTCCCCCAATCGATCAATGATTGATTGCAAATATCTATGATCTATATTCTTTTTAAAGCTATAAAGGACCCGAAATACCCTGCTTACGTATCATTAGAAAATGCATTAACATAAATACGGCAGTAAGAAGAGGTAATACAAAAGTATGTAAACTATAAAAACGAGTCAAAGTCGATTGTCCTACACTAGCACTTCCACGTAATAACTCTACTAAAGGGGATCCTATTATAGGAATAGCTTCTGGCACGCCTGTTACAATTTTTACTGCCCAATAACCAATTTGGTCCCAAGGTAAAGAATAACCAGTTACGCCAAAGGATGCTGTCAATACAGCAAGAACCACACCGGTAAGCCAAGTTAATTCCCGAGGTTTTTTAAAGCCACCTGTGAGATACACACGAAATACATGTAGGATCATCATTAGTACCATCATACTTGCTGACCATCGATGAACAGATCGTATTAACCAACCAAAGTTAGCTTCAGTCATTATATATTGAACTGAAGCAAAAGCTTCAGTAACGGTCGGACGATAGTAAAAAGTCATAGCAAACCCTGTAGCTACTTGGACTAAAAAACAAGTAAGCGTAATTCCTCCTAAACAATAAAATATATTGACATGAGGAGGAACATATTTACTAGTTATATCGTCCGCAATCGCCTGAATCTCGAGACGCTCTTCGAACCAATCGTAGACTTTATTGAGATAGGTAAACCAAGAAAACTCCCCCTCTGAGAACCGTATATGAAAATTTCATCTCGTACAGCTCAAACAGAAAACCCCAAATACTAGTTGAAACGGATATGTGTAATAGAAACTTATTCATTTGAATTCTATAATTCAAGAATTCTTTTGTAAGAGAAGAAAACGAAAAAAATCCGAAAACTCTTCTTTGTGGTTATAATGCTAAAATATCAAGTTGGCTCATCCATTTCTTGATGTTGATCCTTACGGGCCTCTTGAATCTTCTCTTTACCCATTTTTTTCTTTAATTGAGTATTTTTTTTTATGTAAGGCTAATGCAGCCTTACCGACGTTTTCTTTATTTTTTTTATTGATTGATAGGCATTTTCTTGTTAAGATTCTATAAATCAATCGAAAACCTCAGATTCATACTAGAACCACGATGATTGAAAAAACCTTTTTAGTACAAAGATTCTCTGAGCAAGAATCGTCGTATCATCACTTATGGAAGGCATAAGTATAATGCGACAAAATACAAAGAGAGAGTTGTCTTTTGATTTTTCTCAAAAAAATGAAATAAGATAAGTATAGACAAAAAGTTTGAAAAAGTTTTTTATTTAGACTTTCAATTTTTTTATAGGTTGGCCACGGGATCTGAATATTTAAATATGAATCATAGTTCTAATACTTCGTAATCCATTTAATATATTCCGTGCTACAGATATTAGAATAAATATTTGACGAGATAAAAACCCATCTTTATCAAGATGACAGACTAATTTTCTGCACTATTAATAGGATCCATTATAACAAGTCGCACACTCATATTCCAAAAATATCAAAAAAGAAAATTACACGATCAAATTACCAAAATTGAATAGAAAAATAGAATAGGATTGGGCTAAAAACCGAGACCCAAATGTTTCACTTCGTATTAAGTATTGAAATGAAATATTCAAAAGATGAGACTTAGCAATTCTTGTAAATCTAATTCATTGAAATCCCATCCAATAAAACAGAAGAATTATAAATCTCTAAAATAATAGATAGGAATATCGCAAATAGAGCCATTGCGACGCCCATCAAAGGAGTAGTTCCCCACCCAGGAGCTACTTTACCATATTCTGAATTCAATGGTTTTAATAAATCCCCTACAATTGTTCGTCGTGGACCAGATCTAGAACTACCCTCTCCACTTTGTGTAGCCATAAATCCTATTTTATATTAATTAAGATTTGTTGACTTTGTATACCATTCCGTTGTAAATAAATGATCTTATCATAGATCCATTGTGGTCTTAAAATTAAGAAAATTATATATATATATATTAATTAATAATGGAAACAGCAACACTAGTCGCCATCTCTATATCTGGGTTACTTGTAAGTTTTACTGGGTATGCCTTATATACTGCTTTTGGGCAACCCTCCCAACAACTAAGAGATCCATTCGAAGAACATAGGGACTAGTTGAAGTAGAGAGCCTCCCACCCGATATTGGGTGGGGGGCTCTCTACTTCAACTCTTTACTTCAATTAAGATAATAAAAAATTATTTTATCTTCTTACTTTTTAGTTGGAACTTTAGGGGGTTCTCGAAAAAAGATAGCGAAAAAAATGATTCCTAGAGTCGAGACTAAAAGGAATGTATAAACCAATGCTTCCATAGATTCGATCGTGGTTTACAATTATAGCTTCCATACCTGTTTAGTTGGGATTCTCCCACGGATAAAAAAAAGAGCAAAAGTCAAAGAAAAGCGGCAAGTTAAATCAAGGGTCCCTGCTACCCTATGTCAAATTTTCAAATTACAAAAATGGAAACAAAAGTACGAGATGAATGCTATATCAAACTGCTTGTCTTTTTGTAGTTGGATCCCCAAGTTTTTGGAATGCTCCAAATTCCACTTGAGCGTCTAAATCTGGATCAATACCAGCAAAAACATCTCTAAACAAGGTTCGAGCGCCATGCCAAATATGTCCGAAGAAAAAAAGCAGAGCAAACGAAGCATGTCCAAAAGTAAACCAACCCCGAGGGCTGCTACGAAAAACACCGTCGGATTTTAAAGTAGCTCGATCTAATTCAAAAATTTCACCTAATTGAGCGCGTCTAGCATATTTTTTCACAGTAGTAGGATCACTATAACTGACTCCATTTAATTCCCCACCGTAAAACTCAACAGTTACACCTATTTGTTCGACACTATACTTCGATTCTGCCCTTCGAAAAGGAACATCGGCTCTAACAATTCCGTCTTCGTCTATCAAAACAACAGGAAATGTCTCAAAAAAAGTAGGCATACGACGTACAAAAAGTTCACGTCCTTCTTTATCTCTAAAGATAGGATGTCCTAACCACCCAACAGCTATTCCATCCCCGTTGTCCATTGAGCCCGCTCGGAACAATCCACCCTTTGCCGGATTATTTCCAATGTAATCATAAAAGGCTAATTTTTCAGGAATTTTAGACCAAGCTTCGGATAAACTTTTATTTTCGGCTAGCCCAGCACCAACTCTTCGATATATTTCTTGCTGAAAGTATCCTTGATCCCATTGATAACGAGTGGGACCAAATAATTCAATTGGGGTAGTTGCTGAACCATACCACATAGTTCCAGCAACAACAAAAGCTGCAAAAAAGACAGCCGCGATACTACTGGAAAGCACGGTTTCAATATTTCCCATACGTAATCCCTTGTATAGCCGTTGGGGCGGACGGACACTAAGATGGAATAAGCCGGCCAATATGCCCAAAGTACCCGCTGCAATATGATGAGAGGCTATTCCTCCCGGAACAAAGGGATCAAACCCTTCCACACCCCACGCCGGATTTACAGATTGTACCTTTCCAGTTAGTCCATAAGGATCGGACACCCATATTCCAGGACCATACAATCCCGTTACATGAAAAGCGCCAAACCCAAAACAAGCTACTCCTGAAAGAAATAAATGAATTCCAAAGATCTTAGGCAAATCTAAAGAAGGTTTTCCTGTACGCTCATCACAAAAAATTTCTAGATCCCAAAACACCCAATGCCAGATAGCTGCCAAGAAACACAAACCAGAAAAGACAACATGCGCCCCAGCCACACCCTCATAACTCCAAATACCTGGATTCGTTATAGTTCCTCCTGTGATACTCCAACCACCCCATGAATTGGTTATTCCTAACCGAGTCATAAAGGGTATTACGAACATACCTTGTCTCCACATTGGATCCAGAACTGGGTCAGAGGGATCAAAAACTGCTAATTCATACAGAGACATCGAACCGGCCCAGCCGGCAACCAAAGCTGTATGCATTATATGCACAGATAGCAAACGACCGGGATCGTTTAATACGACGGTATGAACACGATACCAAGGCAAACCCATGGAAATACCCTTTTCCTTAAAATATATGAATTATTAATATTAACAAATGTTATAATAAAAAAAAGTTATAATATAAAAATATTAACGTACTAATAATTATTAATATTAACCAATAATAAACACTATGTAACTTTATTACACTAGATTAAAAACTCTGTTATCGATCTCCCTTTGTTTTGTTCAGGGAATTATTCCGAATAAAATAAAGGATTAATCCTTTTTCTATATCTGTTTAGTATTTTAGTCAGAACGTTCCAATTCCATTTATTTGGAGGAACAAAGAGAAGCGGATCTATTCTATACCCGAATAGCATCAATACGCAATGCAATGGTAAGTTAACCTCTTTTTATATGCGCGAATCCCTACGGGTTTCTTCATCATTCAAAAGGCTTCCTCGTAATAATTTGACTTTATTTCTTCCGTTATTTTTACTTCTTTTTTTGTTATGAACTTCTTGAATCCACTGAACTTATCTAATCTGCACATAAAATCAATGGAATAACGTCCTAGATTATTATTATTAATAATATTTTTATATTAATAAGATTATTAATAAGATACTTAATTCATATTAAGATTAATTCATATTAAGACATGTATGGATGATGACAATAATGCGTCTTGATGTACCTCAAATATCTGTTAAATAGATATAGATGATGAATATCTATATTAATAGATATAAGATATAGATGATGAAAATAAGGACCTGGATTATTAAGATACTTAATTCATAGTATGGCCGTGTATGTCTTAATATTTTCGGAACCCTGATTATTTAATACTTTAAACTTTAAGGAGTTAATTACAATGCCTCTTGGTGTACCTCTAGTAGCTATGACTTTTCCCGCAGACGGAGATGATAGGGTTAATATGATTTTTTGGGTTGACTTATATGATGCACTTTATGAAAGTAAATTTCTTTTTTTATGTAGAGATATTGATAGCGAGGTCACGAATCAACTTATTGCTCTTTTCATGTATCTCAATTCAAAAGAGACTAGCACCGATTATACTCTTTTTATAAACTCTCCGGGGGGATGGGTAACCTCAGGTATGACTATTTTCAATGCAATGCAGGCAGTGGCCTCAGATGTACGAACAATATGCCTCGGAATTGCTGCTTCAATGGCATCTTTTCTCCTGGCCACGGGAGCCGGTTTCAAACGTTATGCATTCCCTCACGCTAGGGTAATGATCCATCAACCACATGCTCATTTTTCGACCGACGACGACTACGACGACGACGACTACGGCGACGACGACGACATCCGCATCGATGACTTAGAGAGTTTATTCTTCGAAGTGGATGAACTAACGGCTATTCAGCAAACCATCGCCAAAATTTATTCAAAAGCAACAGGTCAACCTTTAGAGACCATACTCGCAGATCTGGAAAGGGATTTTTATATGTCAGCAACAGAAGCCCAAGCTTATGGAATTATTGATAATGTAGTAAAAAATAGAAAAGAAAAAGAAAAAAAATAACAGAAATATCATACAAATCATAGAAGGAATCTCTAATTCTCCGAATAATAGGTTAGGAGCGACCTAAACCAACATATTATGCATATGATTCATCATGCCAACCGTTAAACAACTTATTAGAAAGGCAAGACAGCCAGTCAGAAAGGTCAACAAAACCCGTGCTCTTAAGGGATGTCCTCAGCGCCGAGGAATATGTATTCGGTTGTATGTGCGACTCGTTTGTATTGTGGATTGGAACAAAAGAAAGGAAACGCATTTTCCACTATTCGCGATTAATACCGATGAATAGGATAGAATGGGAGAAATCCATTCACTATCTAATCACTATCTAATATGTAAAACACTATCTAAAAAAGAAGATCTATCATATTTATTGTGTATCAAATTTATGGTTTCTATTAGTGAAAATTCAATCATCTCCATTTTCAAATGAAAGAATTCCCCATTGGTAGCAAATGATTAGCCGTTAAGCAGCGGAAATCTTATTAAAAAAAAAGGCCAAAATTTATGTCTTGACTCTTTCAAGAACGGACTAACAGGGTCAGCTAATCAGCTAATCTTCATAATTAAATGCCGTTACTGTATAGATAGATCTCGTTGTGAAAGACCTATTACTGGAGAATTTCGAGGTAGAGCCAAAAAAGTGTGAACTGTACAAGTTAACAATAGCATCGATTAAATGATTATTAAAGGAAAGAAGAGGGCTCCGGTGTATAGGGAAGACCTCACCGTTTAAGAAATAACCATAGAAACGAAGGAACCCACAATTTTTTTATTCATTTCTATTTACTACTTATTCTATTTACTACTTATTTATTATTTTTTATTATAATTATGTTTGATATCTGTTTGATACTAGGTATCAATACAATTTCTTATTTCGAGATGAAATGTCTAAAAAAAAAAAGAAAAAATCGTGGTTAGGAAGGTTAGAGTAGCAAAAGCTGTTGGAATTCTTATTTTATACATTGGAAGAATCTGTTTTGTTATTCTATAAAAATGGAAGGGAAAAAAATAACTGAAAAAAAGAAAGAGACTAGTAATATAATAAAGAGGCTAGTAAAAATTTAGGTAATAATTTAGTAATAAAGAGGCTCATATGGTTATTTGTCCATATACTAATAAGACTCCCCTTTTGCCCTTTCACCTCGCTTTCGATTCTCTATAGCAAAATAGCAAAAAAAAGAATTCAAAATGGAATTTTTATTATGTTGAAATGAAAGGGCCATGAGATAAAATATAGTGAATCGTAAATTGATCGTAAATTCATTATATAGACGTTATATAGAATAGAAAAAAAATGAAATCGAAAATAGAGTTCAGGTTCGAATTGCATAGATAATATGGATAGTATTGTTTATAATGATAGACAAATGAAAGGCTTCCTGAAGCCTTTTTTTTATTCATCCACTTGGTGAAAGTTAGTTGAACTTGAAAATTCACTGATTGAAATTGAAAGTTAGTTGAACTTGAAAATTCACTGATTGAAATTGAAAATAAGTAAACAATCCATTATTATTATGAGAATCAATCCTACTGCTTCTGGTCCTGAAGTTTCCGCGTTTGAAAAAACGAGCCTCGGGCATATCATTCAAATCATTGGCCCAGTGTTAGATGTAGCTTTTCCCCCCGGAAAGATGCCTAATATTTACAACGCTCTGGTAATTAAGGGGCGAGATACTATTGGTCAACAAAATAATGTAACTTGTGAAGTACAGCAATTATTAGGAAATAATCGAGTTCGAGCTGTAGCTATGAGTGCTACAGAGGGGTTAACACGAGGAATGAAAGTGATTGACACAGGAGCTCCTCTAAGTGTTCCAGTTGGCGGAGCTACTTTAGGCCGAATTTTCAATGTACTTGGAGAACCCATTGATGAATTAGGTCCTGTAGATACTCGCACAAAATCCCCTATTCATAGATCTGCGCCTACCTTTATACAGTTAGATACAAAATTCTCTATTTTTGAAACAGGAATAAAAGTCGTAGATCTTTTAGCCCCTTATCGCCGTGGAGGAAAAATCGGGCTTTTCGGGGGAGCTGGAGTAGGTAAAACAGTACTGATTATGGAATTAATCAACAATATTGCGAAAGCTCATGGGGGTGTATCCGTATTTGCCGGAGTCGGTGAACGTACTCGTGAAGGAAATGATCTTTACGTGGAAATGAAAGAATCTGGAGTAATTAATGAAAAAAATATTACAGAATCAAAAGTTGCCCTAGTCTATGGTCAGATGAATGAACCGCCGGGAGCTCGTATGAGAGTTGGTTTAACTGCCTTAACTATGGCGGAATATTTCCGAGATGTTAATAAACAAGACGTACTTTTATTTATCGACAATATCTTTCGTTTCGTCCAAGCGGGGTCCGAAGTATCCGCCTTATTGGGTAGAATGCCTTCCGCTGTGGGTTATCAACCCACTCTTAGTACCGAAATGGGTTCTTTACAAGAACGAATTACTTCTACCAAAGAGGCATCCATAACTTCTATTCAAGCAGTTTATGTACCTGCAGATGATTTGACTGACCCTGCTCCTGCCACGACATTTGCACATTTAGATGCTACTACTGTATTATCAAGAAGATTAGCTGCTAAAGGTATCTATCCAGCAGTAGATCCTTTAGATTCAACGTCAACTATGCTACAACCCCAGATTGTTGGTAACGAACATTATGAAACTGCGCAAAGAGTTAAGCAAACTTTACAACGTTACAAAGAACTTCAGGACATTATAGCTATCCTTGGGTTGGATGAATTATCTGAAGAGGATCGCTTAACTGTAGCAAGAGCACGAAAAATTGAGCGTTTCTTATCACAACCCTTTTTCGTAGCCGAAGTATTTACCGGTTCTCCGGGAAAATATGTCGGTTTAGCAGAAACAATTAGAGGGTTTCAATTGATCCTTTCCGGAGAATTAGATAGTCTTCCCGAGCAGGCCTTTTATTTAATAGGTAATATTGATGAAGCTACTGCGAAGGCTACAAACTTAGAAATGGAGAACAACTTAAAGAAATGATCTTAAATCTTTGTGTACTGACCCCAAATCGAATTGTTTGGGATTCAGAAGTGAAAGAAATCATTTTATCCACAAATAGTGGGCAAATTGGCATATTACCAAATCACGCGCCTATTGCCACAATTGTTGATATCGGTATTTTGAGAATACGCCTTAACGACCGATGGCTCAAGATAGCTCTGATGGGGGGTTGCGCTAGAATAGGCAATAATGAAATCACTGTTTTAGTAAATGATGCAGAGAAGGGTAGTGACATTGATCCACAAGAAGCTCAGCAAAATCTTGAAATAGCAAAAGCTAGCTTGAGAAAAGCTGAGGGCAAGAGACAAATAATTGAAGCAAATCTAGCTCTCAGACGAGCTAGGGCACGAGTAGAGGCCATCAATCCAATTTCGTAACTATAACTAGTTCACGCGTCCAAAGAATCAAAAGAACTTCTGTTAGTTCTTTTGATTCTTATTCTGACAATTGAATAGAATCATCATCAGAATATAGAATCGAATTCTAATACAATGGAAATTTTTCATTTTTTAAATTCAAAAATGAAATAGAGAAATGGAAAAGATAAAAAAAAAGAAAATAATATGAGTAAAAAAACTTATTAAATACTATGGATTCGAATATTATGAATTCTGATATAGAATAGGTTCTACCGACTATTGGATGTGAACCGATGACTCTTGACGTATGAAAGAACAAATTCTACCGACTGTTGGATTTGAACCACTGACTCTTGACGTATGAAAGAAAAAGTTCTACCGATTGTTGGATTTGAACCACTGACTCTTGACGTATGAAAGAAAAAGTTCTACCGACTATTGGATGTGAACCGATGACTCTTGACGTATGAAAGAATAAGTTCTACCTACTATTGGATTTGAACCAATGACTCTTGCCGTATGAAAGCAACACTCTAACCACTGAGTTAAGTAGGTCATTTATCATCATTTAATTTTGATAAAGATATTATCAAAAAGAAAAGATATCATCATAAAGAGAACGAAACGTAACTTCTTACGTCGATGGATTATAAAAGGAATCCTTGTTATGCGCAATACCGATCCAGTAACTCAAAGAATAAGATCTTGAATCATGTAATATTTCTATTTCTCTTGACAAAAGCTCTTGACAAAAGATTCGAGGCATTATATAATGTATATTACAATATGTATTGAATATACAATACATATTGAACGTTCAACTATGGAACGTTGAACGACCAAGACAAAGAATTAAAAAAAAAGATTCGTTTGGGTTGACAAAAGATTCGAGGCATTATATAATGTATATTACAATATGTATTGAACATACAATACATATTGAACGTTCAACTATGGAACGTTGAACGACCAAGACAAAGAATTAAAAAAAGATTCGTTTGGGTTGACAAAAGATTCGGGGCATTATATAATGTATATTGAACGACCGAGAAAGGGAGGGGCTATAAAAGAAAAAAAAAAATAAAAGAAAAAAATAAAAGAAAAAAAAAGAAAGAAAGGGCTATAGCTCAGTTAGGTAGAGCGCCTCGTTTACACGTGCGCCAATGCTTTTTCAGAGGAGTATATTTTGGAATCAAAAAACTTATCGAGAAGGCAATGTCTTACTCCATCATTTTTTCATAGGAAAAAAGAGAAAAATAGCTTGACAATTTGGTTCAAATTCAGTTCTCCGTTAGGTTCTCAATAGAACCACTAATTACTATATAGGTAACTAAATACTATATAGGTATTAGTATTCTGGACTCATATAGAACCCATTATTGATTTAAGATATTGATAAGGTCAATACTCAGTCTAATGAATGCTAGGCATTTTGAAGTATAAAGACTTCAAGAAATTCAATTTTCGGTCTAGCCTATGAACTTTAAGGTGTATAAAGTTTCATATTGGATTTTTTTTTTTAAGTGGGGCGATGGAAACTACATTTAACTTAAGTTAATCTAAGCTAAAAGCAAACCTACGTCAACATAACCTTCTTTGAAGCACTTTGGTAGTGCTTTCAGATCGGAATCGAAAGAAAATAAAATTAGAACATGCGGAACCATCTTGTGATCTTTCAAGAAAATCATGGTAGACTTGCTGATTCTTTCATCAGTTAATGAAAGAGCCCAATGCATGAAAGTGCATGTTGGGTCTTTGAAACAGTTCGAATCTGATTTTGAATAATTAGTTCAATCGGTTTTACCGAGAAAGTCTACGGTTCAAGTCCGTATAGCCCTACCTAAAATTTTTGGAAAGGTTTATTCCCTCATTCTGGCTCCTTGGGATTCCCTTTTTTCATCGAAAAAAAGCTTTCTCCTAAATAGAAAGGTCAAGGATTCGAAACTTGAAAAAAAAAGATGGGGTTGCGTTGTATATACGAAAGAGTATACAATAATGATGTATTTGATGAATCAAATATTCCAAATAATATGGAAATCAAATGAAATTTTGATTAGTTAAAAATCTTGATTAATAACTTTGTGAAGGATTTCTGTGAAAGGTTTCATTAACTCCGAATTCTAATTCATCTCGAGTAGACCTTGTTGCTGTGAGAATTTGGAATTCATGAGTTGTAGAGAGGGGCTTATGTCACCACAAACAGAAACTAAAGCAAGTGTTGGATTCAAGGCTGGTGTTAAAGATTATAAATTGAATTATTATACTCCTGAGTATGACCCAAAAGATACTGATATCTTGGCAGCATTCCGAGTAACTCCTCAACCTGGAGTTCCCCCTGAGGAAGCAGGGGCTGCAGTAGCTGCTGAATCTTCTACGGGTACATGGACATCCGTGTGGACCGATGGGCTTACTAGCCTTGATCGTTATAAAGGCCGATGCTACGACCTCGAACCCGTAGCTGGAGAAGAGAACCAATATATTGCTTATGTAGCGTACCCCTTAGACCTTTTTGAAGAGGGTTCCGTTACTAACATGTTGACTTCTATTGTAGGTAATGTATTTGGGTTCAAAGCCCTACGCGCTTTACGTCTGGAGGATTTAAGAATCCCCCCTGCTTATACTAAAACGTTTCAGGGCCCACCTCATGGTATCCAAGTTGAAAGGGATAAGCTAAACAAGTATGGTCGCCCTCTATTGGGTTGTACTATCAAACCAAAATTGGGATTATCCGCTAAGAATTATGGTAGAGCTGTCTATGAATGTCTCCGCGGTGGACTTGATTTTACCAAAGATGACGAAAACGTCAACTCTCAACCATTTATGCGTTGGAGAGATCGTTTCTTATTTTGTACCGAAGCCCTGTTTAAAGCACAGGCAGAAACTGGTGAAATCAAAGGGCATTATTTAAATGCGACTGCCGGTACAGTCGAAGAAATGATGAAAAGGGCTGTATTTGCCAGAGAATTAGGAGTTCCTATCG